CCATATGCTTAATTCTGATACGAAATCCAATAGTAAAATAATTATTCGTCGAATGACTATTCATCTATTATATTTTCAAATAAGGCGCGGGAAGATTCTATGGAAAAGTGGTGGTGGTTCAATTCGATGTTTTCTAACGAGGAGTTAGAACACAAGTATAGGCTAAGTAAATCGATGGATAGTCTTGGTCCTATTAGGTATACGAGTGGAGGCGAAGACCCTGTTATAAATGATATGGATAAAAACGTTTCCAGTTGGAGTGATAGTGGAAGTTATAATTTCAGTAATGTTGAGCATTTTTTGGATATCATAGACATTTGGAGTTTCATCTCTGACGACACTTTTTTAGTTAGGGATAGTAATGGGGACAGTTATTCTATATATTTTGATATTGAAAATCAGATTTTTGAGATTGACAATGATAGTACTTTTCTGAATGAACTAGAAAGTTCTTTTTCTAGTTATCTGAATTCTAGTTATATGAGTAGTGGATCTAAAAGTGGTAATCGCTACTATTATCATTACATGTATGATACTCAATCTAGTTGGAATAATTACATTAATAGTTGCATTGATAGTTATCTGCGTTTTGAAATCAGTTACATTTCGGGCGGGACCAATAATTACAGTGACAGTTATGTTTATAGTTTCATTTGTAATGAAACTATAAGTGATAGTGAAAGTATAAATTCTAGTAGGAGAACTAGTGTTAATAGCATCAATATAAGAGGAAGATCTAATGATTTCGATATAAATACAAAATACGGACATTTATGGGTTCAGTGCGAAAATTGTTATGAATTTAATTATAAAAAATTTTTTAAGTCAAAACTGAATATTTGTGAACAGTGTGGATATCATTTGAAAATGAGTAGTTCAGAGAGAATCGAACTTTTGATTGACCCGGGTACTTGGGATCCTCTGGATGAGAATATGGTCTCGACGGACCCCATTGAATTTCATTCAGAGGAGGAACCTTATAGAGATCGTATTGATTCTTATCAAAGAAAGACAGGTTTAACTGAAGCTGTTCAAACGGGCATAGGTCAGCTCAATAGTATTCCCATAGCAATTGGGGTCATGGATTTTCAGTTCATGGGAGGGAGTATGGGATCCGTAGTAGGCGAGAAAATCACCCGTTTGATCGAATATGCTACTAATCAATCTCTACCTGTTATTATTGTATGTGCTTCTGGAGGAGCACGCATGCAAGAAGGAAGTTTGAGCTTGATGCAAATGGCTAAAATATCTTCTGCTTTATATAATTATCAATTAAATAAAAAGTTATTCTATGTATCAATTCTTACATCTCCTACAACCGGTGGAGTTACAGCCAGTTTTGGTATGTTGGGAGATATCATTATTGCTGAACCTAATGCCTACATTGCATTTGCGGGTAAAAGAGTAATTCAACAAACATTGAATAAGGCAGTACCCGATGGTTCACAAGCGGCTGAGTATTCATTCCATAAGGGCTTATTCGATCTAATCGTACCACGTAATCTTTTAAAAGGTGTTCTGGGTGAGTTATTTCAGCTCCACGGTTTCCTTCCCTTGACTTAAAATTTGTAAAATTAAAGTACAGCACTAGATTCAGTTATTTGTAGTGAGCAGTAATTCACCATCGTGCTCCCCAAAACTGATAAAAATGACGTTTGGTGACATACATTTTGATTGTAGTAAGATAAGAGTCAGAAGTTTTGGATAATGACTTTTCTTTTTTCCTACGGATCCGTTTTGGTTGTATTTACCTCTATTCCTGATTAGGAATTAGAAACACTCTATTAACAGGATAAAAGAGTTTATTTTTTCTTCCTAGGAATTTTTTTGGAAAGAAAAAGAATTTTAGAATTGTATTTGTCCTTCTTACGTCTTAATTACGTTTTAATGTTTATTAAATTTTAATGCTTCTTAGTTCTTATTAGTCTTAGTTTTAGTTCTTAATTAACTTAATTACTTAATTAAATTATTATTACTTAATTAAATTCTTTTTTTTTTTTTTTTTATTTATTTTTTAATTTTAATATTATTATTATTTATTTAATTTAAATTTTGAATTTAATATAATCAATTTAATATAATTTATTAATAATTTATTTATTATTAATATTTAATAATTAATTTAATAATTAATATTTAAATAAATATCAATTTAATATTTAAATAATATAAATTGAATATTTAAATAAATTATTATTTTTTATTTTAGAATTAGTATTTATCTAATATTTAAATAAATTATTCTAAATTCTAATATTTAAATAATATAAATAAATAATATAAATAAATAAAAAAATTATAACATATATAATTTATACATATATAATCATAATTATATTTAAATCATAATTCTATTTATATAATTATATTTATATATTATAATATATAATAATTATATAATAAATAAATATTAAATATATAATAATATATAATAATAATATATAATAATAAATTTAATAATATAATAAATTAATAAATATAATAATAAATATAGATTAATTAATAAAAGATTAATTAATAAATATAGATTAATGTATTGTATAATAATTTGTATTGTATAATAAATATTGTATATGTATAATAAATATAGTTATAATAAATATAGTATAGAATAAAATATCTATGTAGTAAAAATATCTATGTAGTAATAGAAATGATCTCTATATCTTCCGAAAACCCATTTTTTACTTTTACGACGAATCCCTCTTGTATCGGACTAGTTAGAGTCGCGAACTCATAAAACTTCTTATTATTTTAGTTTTAGAAAGAAGATAAGAATGAAAACAGGATAAGAAAAAGTTTATTAAATGGAGTTATCATACATATTCGTGTAGAAAGATAAATAAAATAGGTACACTTAATGTAGTTTTACATTTCTTGCACTTATTAATAATATTACTTTGCATTTATTAACTACTTAATATTACTTATATATTACTTCTTATATATTACTTATATATTCTTATATATTACTTATATATTAATAATACTTACTTATATATTAATAATACTTAATTAATAATACTTAATATTACTTATATATAATACTTATATATAATATAATAGATAGACTACTTATCATAAGATATCTTTATAAGATAAGAGGTTCAAATATGAAATTGAGGCACCCATTCTATGACAGATTTTAACTTACCCTCTATTTTTGTGCCTTTAGTAGGCCTAGTATTTCCGGCAATTGCAATGGCTTCTTTATTTCTTTATGTCCAAAAAAATAAGATTGTCTAGCTGCAATGTATGGGACCAAATCTCATCAAGTTATTTCAATCAATACTGGATCATCATTTAGGTATCCATTTTTTTAGTGGAATGTAGTATGTGGTACGATATGTGGCTCCTTGCGAATACAAATGAAAGAAAGAGCCGTTTTGCGTGTGTATACATTATATCTGTATAAATGCATGTATATGCAGGTATAGCTCTGGTCAAAAGCGGATCATCAAATATTTAAAGTGGGAAGTCAATGTATCTAACCAATTACTTCTAATGGTTCACATCAAGTGCTAGTTGATGAGAGTTACCTCGGGAGCAGGAAAAGAAAAGTCAAATTCATTTGGTTTATTCTCCCAATTCCAATCGAATGCAATTGGATCTAGTATAGTATGAACTGGCGATCAGAACATATATGGATAGAACTTATAGCGGGGTCTCGAAAAACAAGTAATTTTTTTTGGGCCTGTATCCTTTTTTTAGGTTCACTAGGATTCTTAGTCGTTGGAACTTCCAGTTATCTTGGTAGGGATCTGATATCCGTATTTCCATATCAGCAAATATCTTTTTTTCCACAAGGGATTGTGATGTCTTTCTACGGAATTGCGGGTCTATTCATTAGCTCCTATTTGTGGTGCACAATTTTGTGGAATGTAGGTAGTGGTTATGATCGATTCGATAGAAAAGCAGGAATAGTGTGTATTTTTCGTTGGGGATTTCCTGGAAAAAATCGTCGTATCTTCCTTCGCTTCCTTATAAGTGATATTCAGTCAATCAGAATGGAGGTTAAAGAGGGCCTTTATACTCGCCGTGTCCTTTATATGGAAGTCAGGGGCCAGGGAACTATTCCCTTGACTCGTACTGATGAGAATTTAACTCCACGAGAAATTGAACAAAAAGTTGCGGAATTAGCCTATTTCTTGCGCGTACCAATTGAAGTATTTTGAAAGGAAATGGGGAATGAATACTTTCTCAGCATGAGGGAAGAAATTCAGTAATCCTCTTCTTCTTTTTTTAATACAACTGAAGTTTCTTCAGAATACTCATTCGAGTAGAACATGTTAGATTCTATTTCTTTGTTCTGTTAATGTGGTGGTGACCCTTAGAATAAAGCAAAAGCAGGGGGACATATATGGAATACAGATAGATCATATCTCATAAAATTTCTCTCTTTTGTCAACCGATCCTTCTTTTTATCTTTCATTTTGCTCCTTGAGAAACAAACGATTGGATCTCTCATAACCATCCAATTTATCTCTCGTTTTGTCACCTATTTCGGATTTCATCATCAATATTCTTCAGAAATATCTCCTCTTTTCCTGGGGGGTGAAACATTTAGAAATAATTACTTGATCCCAGCGGAGTTCTTTCGTCTCAAAATTGGAATAATATTCTTCAAGTGGTTTTTGAGCATTCATCGAAAAGAACAAATAAGGATGCAATTGGTTCTAATTTGTTCAATTGAAATATCTGGGAACAATATTTGCTTATTTTTTTTTCATCCGAAACAGACCGACCCGATCTTTATTCTATTTTTATATTTAATTTAGATCCAAGGACTAAATAATTATACAAAAATTGAGAATAGATCCATAGGTTCCATACCTTATTATAGAACTCATGCTTCAGAGAAATATCAGATCAGATAAGATAAAGTCAACAAATAAAATGAAGCAGGTTTATTAACAATTCAAAAATCAAAGAAAAGTGAAAAAAAAAAGAAAGCATTGATTTTCCTTCCATATCTTGCATCTATAGTATTTTTACCCTGGTGGGTCTCTTTCTCATTTAATAAATGTCTGGAACCTTGGGTTAATGATTGGTGGAATACCAGGCAATCCGAAACTTTCTTGAATGATATTCAAGAGAAGAACGTTCTAGAAAAATTCATAGAATTAGAACAACTATTTCTGTTGGACGAAATGATAAAGGAGTACCCCGAGACACATCTACAAAAGCTTCGTATAGGAATTCACAAAGAAACAATACAATTGGTCAAAATACATAATGAATATAATTTACATAGCATTTTACATTTCTCGACAAATATAATTTGTTTCGCTATTCTAAGTGGTTATTTTATTCTGAGTAATGAAAAACTTGTCATTCTTAATTCTTGGGTTCAGGAATTCTTATATAACTTAAGTGACACAATAAAAGCCTTTTCTATTCTTTTAGTTACTGATTTATGGATCGGATTCCACTCTCCACATGGTTGGGAACTGATGATTGGTTCGGTCTACAACGATTTTGGATTGGCACATAACGATCAAATTATATCCGGTCTTGTTTCCACCTTTCCAGTCATTCTAGATACAATTGTAAAATATTGGATTTTCCATTATTTAAATCGTGTATCTCCTTCACTTGTAGTCATTTATCATTCAATGAATGAATGAGAATGAAGAACTCATTTGATCTCCTGATATCAATCAAATCAGAGAATCTTTCTTCGTGCATAACGAAATTTAAATTTGACTTACTCTTTATTTATACTTCTACCTATTTATTCAAGGTATTCGTCCTATATTCCAGTACAATGACAGACTCGTGGATAGGGAACTATACTAGCTACCTACTACCTAATTTATTGTAGAAATTCGGGGATCGATGATTGGACCATGCAAAATCAAAATACTTTTTCTTGGGTAAAGGAGCAGATGACTCGATTTATTTCTGTATTGATCGTGATATATGTAATAACTCAGACATCTATTTCAAATGCATATCCTATTTTTGCGCAGCAGGGTTATGAAAATCCACGAGAAGCAACTGGACGAATTGTGTGTGCCAATTGTCATTTAGCTAATAAGCCCGTGGATATTGAGGTTCCGCAATCTGTGCTTCCCGATACTGTATTTGAAGCAGTTGTTAGAATCCCTTATGATACGCAACTGAAACAAGTTCTTGCTAATGGCAAAAAGGGGGGTTTGAATGTGGGGGCTGTTCTTATTTTACCCGAGGGATTCGAATTAGCCCCTCCCGATCGTATTTCCCCCGAGATGAAAGAAAAGATAGGCAATCTTTCTTTTCAGAGTTATCGTCCCACTAAAAAAAATATTCTTGTGGTAGGTCCTGTTCCTGGTCAGAAATATAGGGAAATCGTCTTTCCTATTCTTTCTCCCGACCCTGCTACGAGGAAGGACGTTCACTTCTTAAAATATCCCATATACGTAGGCGGAAACAGGGGAAGGGGTCAGATTTATCCCGATGGGAGCAAGAGTAACAATACTGTCTATAATGCTACATCGGCAGGTATAGTAAGCAAAATAGTACGTAAAGAAAAGGGCGGATATGAAATAACCATAACTGATCCATCGGATGGACATCAAGTGGTTGATATTATACCTCCAGGACCGGAACTTCTTGTTTCAGAGGGTGAGTCTATCAAGCTTGATCAACTATTAACAAGTAATCCCAATGTGGGGGGGTTTGGTCAGGGAGATGCCGAGATAGTGCTTCAAGATCCGTTACGCGTTCAAGGTCTTTTGTTCTTCTTAGCATCTGTTATTCTAGCACAAATATTTTTGGTTCTTAAAAAGAAACAGTTTGAAAAGGTTCAATTGTACGAAATGAATTTTTAGATCTAGGGATTCCTTAATACAAGTTGGTAAAAAGGAAAGGCCAAAATTTTTGATCGATACTATTATGTAGTATGATCATTAAAAAATTTGTAAAGTCCTTTGTTTATTTTGTTTATACTGTTTTGAGAGATGTCTAGAATTTATTACTTCTATATTACTTCTATATATATATAATAGAATAATAGACCATTCATTCATTCATAGTACTAGAAATGGATAATAGGTATACAAATAAAATACAAAGGAGGAGAATACAAAGCAAAGGATAAATAAAAGAGACAAATGCTTCTAGGAGGTATTATTAGTCTTTCTATTCTCTATTCGACACAAGAAAAGGGAAATCCCTTTTCTTGTGTCGAAATACGAGATAATAATGATTCTTTCTCCTGTTTGTCAAAGATAAGATTACTATTTTGTTTTCCGGGTCTATCAGAACTTCTTTTTTTAGATTCATAAGAAGTAGTGAACAAACAAAAAGGGGTGGGTGGTTGATAATAATTCATTGAGCAAATGGAATTCCTTCAATTATTCAATTGACTTGATAAATTTAGTAAAAAAAAATGCAACCAAATTCTGTTTTTTTTTTGATGTCCCGGTTGAAAAGTCAATTGCATTTTTACGCATATCTAAATCCTATTATCTCATCACAGTTCAAATTTTATCTTTTTTTTTTTAGAGTAAGGTTCCA